ACAAACAATATTTCTTTTTTTTTTTCACCCTTTAGATTGAAAAAGACAAAACCAATAAAAAAAGATATGATTCAACCTCAAACCCATTTGAATGTAGCGGATAACAGCGGGGCCCGAGAATTGATGTGTATTCGAATCATAGGAGCTAGTAATCGACGATATGCTCATATTGGTGACCAAATTGTTGCTGTAATCAAAGAAGCAGTACCAAATACACCTCTAGAAAGATCAGAAGTGATCCGAGCTGTAATTGTACGTACTTGTAAAGAACTCAAACGCGACAACGGTATGATAATACGATATGATGACAACGCTGCAGTTGTTATTGATCAAGAAGGAAATCCAAAAGGAACCCGAATTTTTGGCGCAATCCCCCGGGAATTAAGACAGCTAAATTTCACTAAAATAGTTTCATTAGCACCTGAAGTATTATAAAGGAATACCGTGACATAGTTTAGAGTATTTGAATGAAATGGATTAATTTAAATTAATTTAATTTGTAGATTGTTTGTATATCATGTATATACCTTTTAAAATTCATAAATATTTATGAATTCAGAAAAAAAGAAATAGAGCATGTTGATTATATCAAAATTCGGGGGCAACAATAATCTTAGTTTATCATGAGTAAAGACACTATTGCTGACATAATAACCTCTATACGAAATGCTGACATGAATGAAAAAAGAACAGTTCGAATACCATCTACTAATATCACCGAAAATATTGTTAAAATCCTTTTACGAGAAGGTTTTATTGAAAACGTGAGAAAACATCAGGAAAGCAATAATTTTTTTTTGGTTTTAACCCTACGACATAGGAGAAATAGGAAAGGACCATATAGAACTGTTTTAAATTTAAAACGGATCAGTCGGCCCGGCCTACGAATCTATTCTAACTATCAACGAATTCCGAGAATTTTAGGCGGAATGGGGATCGTAATTCTTTCTACTTCTCGAGGGATAATGACAGACCGAGAGGCTCGAATAGAAGGAATCGGCGGGGAAATTTTGTGTTATATATGGTAATCTTTCTGATAGCCAAATCATATGCGGAACTTTCATATTTGTGAAAAAAAAAAGAGTAAAGGGTAGGTTTCTAATTCTAATATTATATTATGCCTCTTTGATTAGTTGCTGCTTCAAAGCCGTTTTACCTGGAATGAAAGGAAAAAAATGGATTCGCGAGGGTTTAATTACTTAACTCCGTCCCAATGGTATGTATGTTTCGAGTTCGTTTAGATAACAAAAATCCGATTCTGAGTTTTCCTTTGGGAAAGGTTCAACATAATAGTATACATATAAATATAAATAGAATCAAAATTGTGGTAAGTTCTTATGATTCAACTAAAGGGCATAGAATTTGTATATTATATTCAGTATATTCAAAAGTAAAGACTCAAGTAATTGGGTGGTTTTTTGATTTCAACATTCTTTCGTAGGGATACAATTCGAAGTTAAAAATTTTAAGAAAATTATTTTTTTCCAATTAAATAGATTCAGAGGAGTGACAAATATGAAAATAAGGGCCTCCGTTCGTAAAATTTGTGAAAAATGTCGATTGATCCGTAGGCGGGGGCGAATTATAGTAATTTGTTCTAACCCGAGACATAAACAAAGACAAGGGTAATATTTTTAAATCAAAAAGGACTCCCGAAATCTAAAGGACCTGATATACAGATGTACAAAAAAATCAGTAAAAAAACCGGGATCCGTTTTGACATGAAATGGATATATCCATATATCTCTGACTTATATTTATGAGATGATAAAATATGGCAAAACCTATACCAAAAATTGGTTCACGTAGAAATAGACGTATTGGTTCACGTAAGAATGCGCGTAGAATACCAAAGGGAGTTATTCATGTTCAAGCAAGTTTTAACAATACCATTGTGACTGTTACAGATGTACGGGGTCGAGTAATTTCTTGGTCCTCTGCCGGTAGTTGTGGATTCAAGGGTACAAGAAGAGGAACACCATTTGCCGCTCAAACCGCAGCGGGAAATGCTATTCGGACAGTGGTGGATCAAGGTATGCAACGAGCAGAAGTCATGATAAAGGGCCCGGGCCTCGGGAGAGATGCGGCATTAAGAGCTATTCGTAGAAGTGGTATACTATTAAGTTTCATACGGGATGTAACCCCTATGCCACATAATGGCTGTAGGCCCCCCAAAAAAAGGCGTGTGTAAACATTGAAGAGATTTCAAGAGAAATAAATAATTCAATGATTTGATCAAATAATATTACTATGGTTCGAGAGAAAGTAACAGTATCTACTCGGACACTACAGTGGAAGTGTGTTGAATCAAGAGCAGACAGTAAGCGTCTTTATTATGGACGCTTTATTCTGGCCCCACTTATGAAAGGCCAAGCTGATACAATAGGCATCGCGATGCGAAGAGCTTTACTAGGAGAAATAGAAGGAACATGTATTACACGTGCAAAATTTGAGAAAATACCACACGAATATTCTACCTTGGTGGGTATTCAAGAATCTG